AGGGTTTCGTTCTAATGCCCGAAAATAATATTCCAAAGCTTTTGTGTGTTCTCCATTACTTGTGTGAATAAGGCCTATATTATAGAGTATATAACTTCTATCATAGGGATCGATTTCTAGTCGCATAGCTTCATAATAATTCTGTAAAGCTTCCGCATAATTTCCTTCGGATTGAGCAGACATCCGTTACGGTCGTTATTCGATTCAAAGAATCTCCGTTCCAGAACCGTACGTGAGGTTTTCATCTCATACGGCTCCTCCCTTATGTGCATAATAAGCCTAATACATAGAATCAAAAAGGAGTGAAATATTCTCATTATGAACTGAGCGGGGCTAGTGTTTTTACAAGAAATCTCTAGCCAACCTTCCTGCAAAAGATCGTTTCTTAACATCCAAGATGTTGGTACTAGATAAAAATATAAAAATGTTACGTTAACTCCAACAATTTCTTTGTCCTCAACATCCCTTAATTTCTAGGAATTAGTCACTTCAACAGTCTTCGATGGTTATATGGGTATCCAAAGCACGAATGAGATGGATATTTGTTGTCCCAACCATTCTTCTTAGTCCCGATCCCAATAAGGAAAAGGGGAAATTTAGAGCAAAGTTTTCGTGTTGTTGATTCCTAAGCGTAGTGCTTCTTCCTCTATGCCGCCTAGTGGTACTAGTGGAGCAGTATTAACCTGCAATACATAACCCATAGCCATAGGTGTAACCTTTTCGCTCAATGCTAGAATCGACAATTGAAACATCTGAGGCTGCATTAATCGGGGATACACGACAGAAGGAATGTTTTTTTAGAAACTTCACCTTCAATAAACGTAGAGTTTTTTTCAAATCTTTCTATCCCGGCTAATGTGTCTTTCTCCTAAAACTCGACGCGGTAAATAAAAGAAATCAAATCACACCATCTCTGTAATAAGTAAATGCCTCTTTTTCTCCTGAAGTTGTCGGAATTATTCGTAATAAGATATTGGCTACAATTGTAAAGGTCTTATCAATCAAATTTCCAGTTATCCGGGATCTAGGCATAGGTAGCAATCCATTTTAAAATTTCTTTTAATTACCTCTCGTTAGAAAACGATCCTACAAAAAAAGTAATTATACAGTACGAAATAACATAAAAACAGACTTAACTCATAAAAAAAGATAGACCGCGTGTTCGAGTCGTTCCAATCCCGTTATTTTAGCCGGTATAGATATCAGAAAAAGACGGGAACGTCATCTTCGCAAACAGCAAACATAAATAGATATATATCTTTATTGTTTATTGTTTTTAAGAAAAAGTTTTTCACAAAAAAAAAATTTCTTTATCCCCCTAGCCCCGAAGGAAAAGTCTTTCTTTGATTAAATGATTAAAAGTTTTCTATTTTTTATAGTTTATAGTTAGAATTAATTGTACGTACCGTACCTATCCAACATCTAATCTAATATATATGATACTAAATTCTATATGATAATAAATACAGTTGGAATAATTACATCAATAGTTGCAGTGACAGTTATCTTCATTCTCAAATCGGGATTGACTCGCGATTCACTCGCTTTCGGGGCCATAATCATTATCCTAATCATTATGTAGGAGAGATGGCCGAGTGGTTGAAGGCGTAGCATTGGAACTGCTATGTAGGCTTTTGTTTACCGAGGGTTCGAATCCCTCTCTTTCCGCACCTTCACCTAATTTATCAATGTTACTGAAATGCTATTGACCGCAATATATCAAATCACCTAACAATGGATACCCTTATTCCAAGAGTTCTATCTTTCTTTGATATGGATTCTCTATTCCTAATTTCTGTGGAACAGAAAATACGAGTGGACAAGGAATGAAAATGCCCCTATCATTCTAGGATATATCAATGGGATAAAAATCCCCCAAGAAAACCCATACCTTTTGTCTCTTTACTTAGGTGACAGGGGACAAAATTGTTCGAACCCTTGTTATTTTAGTTAGGTTTAAGTCTGACGAGAATAATATTCTACAACTAACAATTCATTTATTTTCAAGCCAATCCATTTACTATCTATTATGTGATTGACCAATCCTTTATATTGGAATGGGTGAAGAGTCAAATGTTTTGGCAATTCCTCCTGGGGGAATGAATCAAGAGAATTTTGAATCATAACTCTAGATTTTTGTTCATCCTTCGCTGTAATAATATCGCGGGGTTTGCAGCGATAACTTGGTATATCTACTATACGATCATTAACTAAAATATGTCTATGGTTAACTAATTGGCGGGCTCGAGGAATAGTTGACGCCATACCTAATCGAAAAAGGATGTTATCCAAACGCATTTCAAGTAATTGTAGTAAAACCTGACCTGTTGACCCTTTGGCTTTTGCGGCGATACGAACGTATTTAAGCAATTGTCGTTCTGTAAGACCATAATGAAAACGCAATTTTTGTTTTTCTTCTAAACGAATACGATATTGAGATTTTTTACCGGCGCGCGATTGATTTCTAAGATCGCTCCCGGCTCTAGGCCTTTTACTAGTTAGTCCCGGTAAAGCCCCCAGACGGCGTATTTTTTTGAAACGAGGCCCTCGGTAACGTGACATAAAGACTCCTTATTTTCTTTATTTTATTGAAATTTCATAAACCTAAATTAAAACTGAACTAAAGGATAAATATGATAAATGAGGCAAAATCTACTGAAGTATTATACTACAAAAAATACTGATATACTACAAATGAGATGGATTCTATCAATATCCGGACCTTATTGTATATATACAAAGTATACACAAAGAATGTATATAGAATAAAAAAAAAAAAATAGAAAAAAAAAAGCCAGCTATCGGAATCGAACCGATGACCATCGCATTACAAATGCGATGCTCTAACCTCTGAGCTAAGCGGGCTCACATAACAGAAATTGTACATGCACAGGAATTTAGTAAACTACTGGAACCTTAGCTATTCACTTTTCATTCGTAGTAATTAATAATTAAATTAAATGAATATAGAAAAATGAACTGAATATATAAAAAAAAAAGAAAAGAATTGACCGTTCGAGTATTCAAAATTGCACAATAAAAATGATTCGAAGAAAAACATATAGAATAAATGTGGTATATATGCATCTATATTGAATTATTGAATTGCGGATACAGAAATGATAGAATGATTTCTGATTAGACCAAATTAGGGGTCCAAAATAGATATGAAAGAGGCTAGACAAGAAATCAAATAAAATATTAAAATAAGAGGAAACACTATTCTAGGAATATAGGAATATAGGAATCGGTATCTAATGACTTTAACAGTTCCAGTAGAATAGAATAGAAATGAAAGAAAAAAGGGAATGACATAATAACATAATAATAAGATTTGAATCTCAAAACACAAAACAAAGAGGGGATATGGCGAAATTGGTAGACGCTACGGACTTAATTGAATTGAGCCTTAGTATGGAAACTTACTAAGTGATAACTTTCAAATTCAGAGAAACCCTGGAAAAAAAAGGGGCAATCCTGAGCCAAATCCTATTTTTCGAAAACAAACAAAGGTTCATAAAGACAGAATAAGAATACAAAAGGATAGGTGCAGAGACTCAATGGAAGTTGTTCTAACAAATAGAGTTGACTGCGTTGCATTAGTCAAGTACAAGTAAGGGAATCCTTCTGCTAAAGTTAAAATTCCAGAAAAAAAGAAAGGTAAAGTAAAGTATAACCCTATATACATAATACATAGGCATACGTACTGAAATACTATCTCAAATGATTAATGACAACCGACCCAAATCTGTATTTTTTTCTATGTTATATGAAAAATGAAATAATTAATAATTCAAATATCAAATAATAATAAAAAAAAAACATTGCTTTGATTTGAATCGATTCCAAGTTGACGAAAGGATCGAATATTCATTGATCAGATCATTCACCCCAGAATCTGCTGATTAATTGGACGAGAGTAAAGATAGAGTCCCATTCTACATGTCAATATCGACAACAAAGAAATTTATAGTAAAAGGAAAATCCGTCGACTTTAGAAATCGTGAGGGTTCAAGTCCCTCTATCCCCAAAAAGGGGCCCACCCGACTCCCTAATTGTTTATCTTATTCTCTCTTTTCGTTAACGATTCAAAATTCGTTATCTTTCTCATTTATTTTTCTCATTTATTCGAGTTTTTCACAAATGTATCCGGGCTGCATTTTTTCTTTTCATTTCTTTTCACAAGTTTTGTGATAGATAGGATAGACATCCAAACGAACTTCTTTGAGTAAAACAAGGAATCCCTTTTAAAATAAAATTGGAATGATTAACAATGATAAGACTTTAGAATAGCTTTAGAATATCTTTTTTTTTTTATTGACTTTTATTGACATAGACTCAAGTCATTTACTAAAATTAGAAAGAAGGCGCGTCGGAAATGGTCGGGATAGCTCAGCAGGTAGAGCAGAGGACTGAAAATCCTCGTGTCACCAGTTCAAATCTGGTTCCTGACACATGATAAATTTGTTTAGAAGTATCTATTCTACAACTTAATTAAATTAATTGATATAGATGGTATAGATCGACATACAGATTAATAATATAGTTAATAATATAGACCATGATACATACTTATCTAGGTGTCTGGAGATATAGCCTTTTTCGATTTTTAGATGAGTAAAAGGTATAAAAAAAAGTATATTAATATAAATATAAAGTATTAAGGGTATGTAAAAAAAAAAAAAAAGAATTCGACTATACTTTTATCTTTCCTCTTTTTTTTATTTGTCCAGAATGCGTGTCCTCTCGGTCAAAAAATGAATACTTGATATAAATTTAAAAGGGTAAATTAATTGCGTACAAGACTTCTAAAGAAAAGTCTAGTCTAGAGTCTAGAGTCTAGAGAAGGGTGGGAATATACAAGATTCATCTCGGATACAGTACAAATAGAATCGGATCTCCTTTTATTTCTTATTTCTTTGTTTTTTCTTTCATATTCTATTTCTTTATTGACTTTATATAGCTCATCTAAGGGATGTGCGCAGTACAAAGTTCATGAT